GATCTCGCGCATTGGAACCCATGGTTATGGACCCGAATCCGTTAGTATGGAACATCTTCTTTTCCAAGTGAAATCCCCTAGTATATGAAAGAATGAAAAAGTGCTTTCGTTGTTGTGAAAGAAGAAGCCTTCGTATCTTAATGCATGTATTTAATTTATTCGGAGCTATTAGAGCGGGATCCACTTTTTGGGGAATATGAGTCGAAGCAATAACAAGAATCTTTCCAGTGGAACATCTTTCACAATCCCTGGAGAGATAGTTCTCTAATAGACCGAGGGATAAGTAATTCGACTCATTCACATGTAGATCATGAATGTTTGGAATCCATATTATGCAAGGAGACATTGCTTTTGCTAATTCGAATTGAAGGGTGATATCAAATCGGTCTATTTTCGGCGTCATATACATAGTTAGCGCATTCGTCATAGTTAGCAGCTCCGTATCAATATCAAGGTCATCATCATCACTATCATCACTATCATCACTATCATCACTATCATCAATATCGTCACTATCATCAATATCGATATCATCAATAAGATAACCTTTAGGCTTGTCATCCAGGAACTTGTTCGGAAATACCGTAATGAAAGGAACATAGGAGTTTGTCGCTAGGTATTTGACCAAACAGGATCGTCCAGTTCCTATAGAACCTATCACTAAAATACCTCTAGAAGGGGATAGGGCTAAGCGGAGCGAAAAGGGTTTTCCATGAGGAGATGGGGAATGAAAACTATTAGCCCCACACGAGGTTTGTGAATAAGTGATTGTCTGATAATGAGCAAGGAATATCCGTCTTTCTGCTAAACAGGATCTATTGAACTCATAATTCATTAGATCCTTTTGATGAATGTCAACTAAGTATCGTAAGGAAATTGATCCCGGTTGTTCAATCATTTGATAACCAGAGTCATTCTTTGATAAATGATCACTATGAGTCAGACTCAATAGAATTTGATCAATCCTTTTTTCTGTCGTTAAGGTGGAGAACTGAACCAAGAATTCTCTTTCTTCATCATCAATCGAATCACTGTTCGCGACCCAGAATTCTATTTTCTCATCAATCCAATCACCGTTCACGTTTTTTCTTTTTCTTATCAATGAATAGATCTCTTTACTTGTACGACTTAGATGTCTCGTATTTCTCGAAAAAATGATTAGATTGATGGGATTTGGTATGATACTTACAAGATCGATGAGATTGATCTTCCAATATTTCTTCTTAGAACGTATTGATTTGACCCCATAAGCGGGACCACCGCCCAATAGCATGTTGCCACCAGAAGCAGAACCCCGTATTTCTTCCAGAGAATCTCCTAATTGTTCCAGAACAACTAGAAAGAGATTCTTTAACCAGAAAGGGTTCAGTTCAGATGTAGGATACCTATCCAGAAGTTTTCGAAATTCCATCATGTATGATGGAATCATCAAAGATTTGATCTTTTCTAACTCTGTCTGTAACTCACTAGAGGCTCGGGAAACAAAGAGAAGATGTATACGAACGAGATATCCAGCAACAAGAAGAAGGAAAAAGATGGAATAGAGGAACTCCCGAGCATTTGTTGATCTCAGATGTGCCCATATCAATGGAACGGGTGACTCATTATTTCGATGAATCATTTCTTCGGACAGAAGAAGATTCTGTAAACATTGACTCGAAATCTCACTTATCGGAGTCCATTGTGGAAGAATCTTCTGAGGAATTGTCCGTGATATATCTGATCCATGCATCATATCATGAAAAATGGATACAAATTTTTGACTACTACTCAGTATCGGCAATGGGTCTGAAAGAGTATCTAAAAGGGTGAAATTGAGATATTTGCACCCTGTCGAAGTAAGGAACCATGGCATATATGTTTGGAACAGATTCCATTTTGAGAGATTTGAAAAAGCACTATCTCGTTGAAAGGTTCTATGCATCTGCCCTTTCTCAACGCATTTCTTTAGACAAAGACTCCGTTTTTTCCTCTTTCCGGATGGTAAAGACTTCTCATAACATGGAGTGTGAATCAAACCCATGTTTGAATTGAAACTGAGATACTGATGCAAGTTATTCCCTTCTGAATCAGATAGATTCATATCTGAAAGAGGCTGACAATAAGTTTTTTCCAAATTGACTATTTGTTCCTCTGTTAGAGGTGTTGCAGAAATGTCTGCGATCGAGTAAATAGCTCCACGAACGAATGGATCGGATCGAATTGGAAAATGGAAAGATTTGTACAATTTGTACAAGTTATACGTTTCATCACCACTTTGTGGGAAATCGTTAGGTATGAAGATGTCAAATACCTGTGACTCGATTGGTGAAAGAGTCTCTCTCTCCAAAAAAAGATATTCTTTTTTACCGACGCACAAAGAAAAGATTTTGTTGCGAATGGACAAGATATTGAGGAATTGTCCATATGTAAGATCAGAATTATTGATACGGGTCTTTTCCACATCAAAGGGGAATCTTTTGTTACAATAGAACCAGAAGTGATGTGGATCATTCAAGAATCGAAGTCGATTTGCTTTATAAAAAGAAGATATCAATGAACTTCTATGAAATGGTTTCACGGGATTCAGCCAATTGTCTCGATCGTGGGATATCATTGAGAAATAGGAATCCGTGTTATCAAAGGATTTCCTGCGATTCTTTCTAGTATGGAATGAGTCAATCACCCGCTTTGGTATCTTTTTGAACAAAAATGGTAATATTGTTCCTCCATTGATCAAGAATTTCGGTCTTTGGAAAGTATCATGATCATCCAATAAGAAGGGTTTCAATTTCTTCAAATGAACGATTTGAACACCTATGGATTCTAACAACTGATTGCAGAGTTGATCATTCGGACCTTTCAATTCATAGATGTGGATCTCGGACCTATGAATGGGGATATTCCCGATACTCACAAAGAAAAAGGGAAGTGACTTGGACAAAAAGAGAAGTGACTTGGACAAAAAGAAACGAAGTGACTTAGACAAATCTTCTTTGTCGATAGCCTCGGACCAATCAATCGAATATTGATTAATACGTAATCGATCGAACACTACTTGCACTACTTGAAAAGGATTCTTCTGTTCAGAAACGAAATGTTCCAAATGTTCCTGGAAATTCTTGCTCCCATTGAACCATTTGTATCTATATGCATCAGGATCCCGATTCATGGATCTCTCAGTTCCAGAAATAAGAGGATCAAACCATTTCTTCTGACTCTTTTTCAAATTCGATAAATGTTGGTTGATCGTATATTTCATTATAGTTATATGATTCAGAGTATCATTTCCTATTTGATCCCTTTGAATTCCATATTCGAAGTTGCGATCGGATCTATTCATTAAAAAGAATCGATTCGATACATTTCTTATGTACCCATAGGTGCTATATTGGATTTGAATCAGATTTCGGATCAATATATATTGATTGACTGCCTCCATTATGTTGTTGCTAGCAAATACCGCTGTTTTGAGTTTGGGATCTTCCAATTTTTCTCTGATCCTTCGAGAAAAAGATTCATTCTCCTCATAAAAAAGAGGAGGTAGAACCAATAAAGATTTCTTTTTCGATTCATCTCTGGAGTTGAATACCTCATTCAAGAATTTTTTTTGATCCAACCCGTAGGAATCAATAGAAAAGGCAAATCCCCTATGATACACCAGATCCGGCTCGGTTATTGATAGAGTGAATAGATCCGCTATTTCTGGGAATCTCTCTTCTGATTCAAAAAAATCGTGGCGTAACGCGTATCCCCCTTTGTTCCGGTCATGGAATAGATGAAAGAAATCAAAAAATGGATTTTTGTTCAAGAATGAAATCTTATTGGAACTGTCCATATCCGGTTCATCCTTCGGAACCAGATCCGGGATGTGATATGGTTCCGAAGGATGAATTGAGACGGTATCTTGTAAATACGTAATTATCTTGAATATATCAACCATTTCTTTATTTTCCGCTCGCCTGGAAGGGACAAAAGAAACATCTTGTTTTTTCTTCAACAATTTAGGATCTCTAGTGGACCTCTCGGTAGGATTCGAACCCAGATGAAGTTCTGACCATCTGTCAGAGAAAAAAGAACGAATTGATCTTGTAGGATTCCCAAGAAATTCTTCGATTTCTTCCGGAAGCAGATGATTATTCATCCGCTTCTCAGGTTCCGTGAATAGCCAGGACATGGAGGAAGATCCAAAAAGGCATTTCGGGAATCGATCTGATTCTATCTCTGTTCGTTCCGTTTGAAGAAAGGAAGGATCCCAAAGAATCGATCTCTCTTTTAGTTGCTGAATCTCTGTTTGATCGATCAATGTGTGATATTCTGAATTCTCATTTCTAACGGAATCGAAATGATCTCTGGATTGATCAGAAGAAGATCCTTTCCATTGGCTAGAATCCGTTACTTGAACAAAAATAGATCTTGTGGAATCAGATTGAATATTTGACAATACATTCCGTACCTTGCTAAAAAACCGATCCTTGTTTACCAACCACACATTGTCTAACCAAATCCAATTCTCTCTCGAGACGTTCAAATCCGATTCGTGCTGATTCTTCCCCCAACTAACGAAGAGATCTTGGCGGAATTGCCACATATGAAATTGAGCACAATTTTGCAAAGAAATACCCCACTTGTTTCTCGAGAAGAGATGGGAAACATGCTCAATATCATTGGATTGCATAGTTGCCCCAGCTCCTTGTTGTTTGAAGAAACTCTCCCCCTGAATTGGTCTTTTTTCACGAAAAGTAGACATGAGATAACAAATCAAGTCTTTCCCTAAGATTTCGAATAGCTGTCCCGAATTCGAGTTGATTATGTTTCGTTTCTTCCTCGGAGAAAGACGATCAAACAATTCCCAATCATGGTCCTTGCGGATCGGATCATCCGTATAGGATAAAAAAATAAACTCCAGATATTTGCTATCTTTCTCTTTGAATGAGATCTCAATTCCAGCTACGGTTTCCTTAGATATCTGACAACTAGAATCCCTCTTTTTTCCGATCCGGTTCCTCCACCACCGCGAA